TCTTTCTCTTGTTTTTTTCTCTAAAGACGGGGAATTCGAAATTAATTACTTATCTTATTTCTTCTTTAATTAGAAATTCTTTAAAGATTTCTATTTTTTTCTATAAATAGAATCAGGAGGTCCTTATTTTCATTTTTTTTTTTTCTTAGTGATTTAGAATAGAACAAGTAATCAAATAGAAGAGAATGTATAGGAATTTCCATCTCAAGATTTAGAAGATCTTGTGTTGGTATATTCCTTTTATTATTATTTAATAATAGTATTGGGATTCGAATCCAGGTGGAGGGGTTTTTCTTGGTTGAATACAGAAAAAGAAGACTCCCTTTTTTTGTTGTGCTTCGCTAGGTCGAGGTAAGTAAGGTATACGAAGGAAAAGCCTATTTGACAATGAAAGTTACCAAAGATATTCGTTTTTTCAAAAAACTTTAGTTTGTACACAAATACAGCAGGCCTTTCCTAAATCCATGTGAATTCCTCTTCGTAGTTTTTCATTTCACCAGGCCCGTGAAATGAGTTGACTTCCAAAATTCAATAAGATTGGGGATATCAAAAGAAAGGGAGTCTCACTAATTCTTTTATTGTGGATATGAATATGTAATTCGCCTCCGAAGATTAATGACGAAAGGTTGGTTTGTTTATCTGCAATTGCAAAAATCAATATCCATTGGATCCATTGATATGCGTTTTTTCTTTCATCTGCTTAAACGATTGCCGTGAGTAAACTTATAGGAATAATTGGATTTCACTTAGTTACAAGCAAGAAATAATAATGAAGAAATGCAAATTAGACAATTTTTTTTTTTGCATTTTTCATTTTTATAGGGCTATACGGACTCGAACCGTAGACCTTCTCGGTAAAACAGATCAAACTTATTATTATTAAAATGATCTGACCTGTTTCAAAGACCCAACATGCATTTTTTTTTGCATTGGGCTCCTTCATTAACTGATATTTATATCAGTTAGTCTGCCATTTTTTTTCTTGACAGAAAAAAAGATAAGGAAATGGCTCCATGTGCTCTGATTCATTATTTGGGAGCATTACCAAAGTGTTTCAAAGGTGGGATTATCTTGACGTAGGTTTGTCTCTGGCCTAGATCAACCTAAGTTAAATGAAGTCTCTATCGTTCTGCTTAAAAAATCAAATATGAAACTTCATACACCTTAAAGTTCATATGACGAAAAGAGATTTTTTTGAGGTCCTTATACTCATTATGCCTAGCATTGAATAGACTGGGTATTCACCTTATCAAGATCTCAAATCAATGATGGGGTCTGTTTGGCACCTCCTAAATGGGCGTACAAATTGGACCGAACCCTTTGTCAGGCTATGGTTCCCTCAAAGTTATGGAGTAAGACATCGATTTCTCAACAAGATCAATTTTTCTGATTGTATGATGAACTCCCTTGAAAAACATTGGCGCGCGTGTAAACGAGTTGCTCTACCAACTGAGCTATAGCCCTTAGTGCTTGTGATACATATTTTATCATGTAGGTAAATTCTTGTCAAGAGAAATATTCCATGATCCAACATCAAGAATCTTTGATCTCTTTGAGTGGTATTCCTTAGATTAGTATTGCTTATAAGTAATATGATATTTATAATCCATCGACAGGATGGGTTTCATTTGGTTCTCTTTGGGATAATAAATGACCTACTTAACTCAGTGGTTAGAGTACTGCTTTCATACGGCGGGAGTCATTGGTTCAAATCCAATAGTAGGTAAAACTTATTAGATACCATTGACTCTGGTATCTAATAAGGTTTACGACCCACCTTTAGTGATATTTATTTTTTGATTTTGTATCTTTTCTATTTCATTTTTGAATTTTAATTTTTGCATCAGAATTGGATTCTGTTTGATTGTATTTGATTGTATTCACCCGACAGAATCTAAATAGGATTAGAAAGAGAACTTCTTTTTATTATTCGAACATACCAACTAGTTATGAAATCGGATTGCTAGCCTCCACCCGTGTTCTAGCTCGTCGTAGAGCTAGATTTGCCTCAATTTTTTGTCTCCTTCCTTCAGCCTTTTTCACATTAGCTTCCGCTATTTCAAGAGTTTGCTGAGCTTCTTGTGGATCAATGTCACTACCCTTCTCCGCATCATTTACTAAAACAGTGATCTCATTATTTCCTATTCTAGCAAAACCACCCATCAGAGCCATCGTTAACCATTGGTCGTTAAGGCGTATTCTCAAAATCCCTATATCTACAGCTGTGGCAATAGGGGCGTGATTTGGTAATATGCCAATTTGACCACTATTAGTAGATAAAACAATTTCTTCCACTTCTGAATCCCAAACAATTCGATTAGGGGTCAGTACACTAAGATTTAAGGTCATTTCTTCAAATCGCTCTCCATTTCTAAGTTCATAGCCTTCGCGGTAGCTTCATCGATAGTACCTACCAAATAAAAGGCCTGTTCAGGAAGACCATCTAATTCTCCGGAAAGGATCAATTGAAATCCTCGAATTGTTTCTGCTAGACCAACAT